TTCAAAAGAAATATTTTCTACTTCTAAAAATTTGTAAAGGAAAAATCAAATTACTTCGAAAAGTTTCAAAAGAAACAAAAAAATGGGTTATCAAAAGTATCGTTTTTTTTAAAAAAATAAGAAAAGAACTCTTAAAAGTAAATCCAATTCTCTTATTTCGATCAAGAGAAGTAGACGTATATGAATCGAGTGAAACTAAAAAAGAAAGAGATCCCATAATCAGCAATCAGATGATTCATGAATCATTTAGTCAAATTGCATCTCCAGGTTGGACAAATTCTTCATTGACAGAAAAAAAAATGAAGGATCTGACTGATAGAACAAATACAATTAGAAATCAAATAGAAAGAATTACAAAAGAGAAAAAAAAAGTAACTCCAGAAAGAAATATTAGTCTTAACAAAACAAGTTATAATGCTAAAAGATTAGAAAAATGGCAAATATTAAAAAGAGGAAATGCTCGATTAATCTCTAAATTACCTTTTGTTTTTCAATTTTTCATTGAAAGAATCTACACAAATATATTTTTATCTATCATTAATATTCCCAGAATGAAGAGAAAATTATTTCTTGAATCAACAAAAAAAATTATGAATAAATCTATTTACAATAATGAAACAAGTCAAGAAATAATTAATAAAAAAAATCAAAATCCAATTGAGTTTATTTCGACTATAAAAAAGTCACTTTATAATAGTAGTAATAGTAAGACAAATTCACATATTTTTTATGACTTATCGTACTTATCACAAGCGTATGTATTTTACAAATTATCACAAACCCAAGTTATTAACTTGTACAAATTAAAATCATTTCTTCAATATCAAGGAATCCCTTTTTTTCTTAAGCCTGAAATAAAGGATTCTTTTGAAACACAAGGAATAGTTCATTCTAAATTAAGGGATAACAGACTTCCGAGTTCTGAAATGAATCAATGGAAAAACTGGTTAAGAGGGCATTATCAATACGATTTATCTCAGATCAGATGGTCTAGATTAATACCACAACAATGGCGGAATAGAGTTTATCAACGTCGTATGGTTAAAAGGAAAAATTTCAGCAAATGGAATTTATATGAAAAAGACCAATTAATTGATTACAAAAAAGAAAATATTTTTGAAGTCTATTCATTATTGAATCAAAAAGAGAATTTTCAAAAATACTATAAATATGATCTTTTATCATATAAATCTATTAATTCTGAAAATAAAAAGGACTCATTTATTTCTAAATCGCCGTTTGAAGGAAATAAGAATCAAGAGATTTCTTATAATTACAACACATATAAAGACACTTTTTTTGATATGCTGAGGAGTATCCCTATCAATAATTATCTAGGAAAGGGCGATATTCTATATATGGAAAAAACTCCCGATAGGAAATATTTGGATTGGAAAATTATCAATTTTGATCTTAGACAAAAAGTCGATATTGAGGCCTGGATCACGATCGATGCCAATAGTAATCAAAAGACTCAGATTGTTACTAATAATTATCAAATAATTGATAAAAAAAATATTTTTTATCTTCTGATTCCCGAAATGAATTTACCAAACTCCCAAAAAGTCTTTTTTGATTGGATGGGGATGAATGAAAAAATACTAAAGCGTCCCATATTGAATCTGGAACTTTGGTTCTTCCCAGAATTTTTGTTACTTTATAATACATATAAAACGAAATCTTGGTTTATACCAAGCAAATTACTTCTTTTAAATTTGAATAAAAATGAAAATAGTAATGAAAATCAAAAGATTAATGAAAAGCAAAAGGGAAGTTTTTTGATACCATCGAATAAAAAAATAAAGAATCAAAATCAAGAAGAAAAAAAAACCACAAGTCAAGGAGATCTTGGATCCGTTCTTTCAAACCAACAAAAAGATATTCAAGAAGATTATGCGAGATCGGACATGAAAAAAGGTAAAAAGAAAAAACAATACAAAAGTAACACGGAAGCAGAACTAGATTTGTTCCTGAAACGTTATTTGCTTTTTCAATTGAAATGGGACGATACTTTGAATCAAAGAATGATCAATAATATTAAGGTATATTGTTTCCTGCTTAGACTAATAGATCCAAGAAAAATTTCTATATCCTCGATTCAAAGGGGAGAAATGAGTTTGGATATAATGCTGATTCAGAAGAATTTAACTCTTCCAGAATTGATGAAAAGAGGAATATTGATTATCGAACCCATTCGTCTGTCTGTAAAAAACGACGGACAGTTTATTATGTATCAAACCATCGGTATTTTGTTGGTTCATAAGAGTAAGCACCAAACTAATCAAAGATACCGAGAGCGAAGAGATGTTGCTAAGAATCATTTTGATGAATCTATTCCACCACATGAAAGAATAACAAGAAATAGAGACAAAAATCATTTGGATTTGCTTGTTCCTGAAAATATTTTCTCATTTAGGCGTCGTAGAAAATTAAGAATTCTAATTTGTTTCAATTCAAAGAATAGGAATGATGTAGATAGAAATCCTGTATTTTGCAACGAAAAGAATAGCAGCCAAATTCTAGGTGACAGTAATCACCTTGATAGAGAGACAAATCAATTAATGAAATTGAAGTTCTTTCTTTGGCCTAATTATCGATTAGAAGATTTAGCTTGTATGAATCGCTATTGGTTTGATACCAATAATGGCAGTCGTTTCAGTATGTTAAGGATACATTTGTATCCACGATTGAAAATTCGTTGATAGTACATTTGTCCTATATATCCTCTACTATATAGGATATATGAAAGCAAATAAATACACACATCACACGTCCTGTCTTACATTTCATTCTAAATATCCAATACTAAATGAATAATGTATCAATTCGATCTAGAAATGAATCAACAGAACCCTCTTCATTTTAGGTCTAAATTCTTCGCTTTTGTGAATACGAAAATGTGCCAATCCTTTTCTCTCCCTATCTAAATCTAATTTTCAATTGGATTGATTCATTTGAATTGATAAAATTAGGAGTTCATAAAGAAATTTGAATTAGATTATTGTATATACCACATTAAAATGAATGACATTATTATTACTGATCGGTAAAATCCATATCTGTAAAAAGGGAGAGGAGGCTTTTTTTTATGGTAAGAAATTCATTCATTTCGGTTATTTCTCAAAAAGAAAATGAAGAAAACAGAGGGTCTGTTGAATTTCAAGTATTCAGTTTCACCACTAAGATAAGGAGACTTACTTCACATTTGGAATTGCACAAAAAAGACTATTCATCTCAGAGAGGTTTGCGAAAAATTTTGGGAAAACGTCAACGATTACTGGCTTATTTGTCAAAAAAAAATAGAGTACGTTATAAAGAATTAATTGATCGGTTGGATATTCGAGAGACAAAAACTCGTTAATTTAAAGAGTGATATCATTTGAACTTCTGCGTTTCAATTTTGATGAACTTCTTTTTACTTTCAGCAATTCATGGAAGAATGACTCGGTAAAAAACTTATGATTGCACCAACTACAAGAAAAGACCTCATGATAGTCAATATGGGTCCTCACCACCCATCAATGCATGGTGTTCTTCGACTTATCGTTACTCTCGATGGTGAAGATGTTATTGACTGTGAACCAATATTGGGTTATTTACACAGAGGAATGGAGAAAATTGCGGAAAACCGAACAATTATACAATATTTGCCTTATGTAACACGTTGGGATTATTTAGCTACTATGTTCACAGAAGCAATAACCGTAAATGGACCCGAACAACTAGGCAATATTCAAGTACCTAAAAGGGCTAGCTATATAAGAGCCATTATGTTGGAGTTGAGTCGTATAGCTTCCCATTTGTTATGGCTGGGTCCTTTTATGGCAGATATTGGGGCACAGACCCCTTTCTTCTATATTTTTCGAGAACGAGAATTGATATATGACCTATTCGAAGCTGCCACCGGTATGCGAATGATGCATAATTATTTTCGTATCGGAGGAATAGCTGCTGATCTACCTCATGGATGGATAGATAAATGTTTGGATTTTTGCGATTATTTTTTAACAGGGGTTGCTGAATATCAAAAGCTTATTACACGGAATCCTATTTTTTTAGAACGGGTTGAGGGCGTAGGCATTATTGGAGGAGAAGAAGCACTAAATTGGGGTTTATCAGGACCAATGCTACGAGCTTCCGGAATAAAATGGGACCTTCGTAAAGTTGATCATTATGAGTGTTACGACGAATTTGATTGGGAGGTTCAATGGCAAAAAGAAGGGGATTCATTAGCTCGTTATTTAGTACGAATCAGTGAAATGACAGAATCCATAAAAATTATCCAACAGGCTCTGGAAGGAATTCCAGGGGGACCCTTTGAGAATTTAGAAATCCGACGCTTTGATAGAGTAAAAGATACTGAATGGAATGATTTTGAATATCGATTTATTAGTAAAAAACCTTCTCCAACTTTTGAATTGTCCAAACAAGAACTTTATGTAAGAGTCGAAGCACCAAAAGGAGAATTGGGAATTTTTCTGATAGGAGATCAGAGTGTTTTTCCTTGGAGATGGAAAATTCGCCCACCGGGTTTTATCAACTTGCAAATTCTGCCTCAGTTAGTTAAAAGAATGAAATTGGCTGATATTATGACGATACTAGGTAGTATAGATATCATTATGGGAGAAGTTGATCGTTGAAATGATAATTGATAATACAACAGAACTACAAGCCATCCATTCGTTTTCCAGATTGGAATTCTTAAAAGAAGTTTATGGGATCATATGGGTGCTTGTCCCTATTTTGACTCTTGTATTAGGAATCACACTAGGTGTACTAGTAATTGTTTGGTTAGAAAGAGAAATATCTGCAGGGATACAACAACGTATTGGACCTGAATACGCCGGCCCCGTGGGAATTCTTCAAGCTCTAGCAGATGGGGTAAAACTACTTTTCAAAGAGAATCTTTTTCCATCTAGAGGGGATACTCGTTTATTCAGTATCGGACCATCCATAGCAGTCATATCCATTTTACTAAGTTATTCAGTAATTCCTTTTGG